CTTTACTGGAATAAAAAAAAAAAGAAAGAATAAAATAATTAAGAAATGACACTCGGATTCTATTCTATTCTGTATGATAGGAATAGAAATTGCCTTTATTATGATTGTTCTTGAAACAACAACAATCATTAATCATTTTTTTTTTTCAAATCAAATAAATCATTTTTTTCTATGATTCATTGGAACAAAAACGAAAGACCCGGCCCGGTCAGGACCGGGGGCCGCGCTGTGGAAGTAAAAGTAAAAAAGGATCTTGCAGACGAAAGCAAAGAGGTACTCTTTTTTTATTATTTATTATTTATTTAATTTTAATTTATATATTTATTATTACTTTCTATTTACTATTTATTAATTCTATAATTTTTTTATATAAGAAATTCATTGCTATATAATTTATAGTTTATAGTTTATAGTTTATATAATATATAATATTCTTGGGGCATTAGGTGGTTATATATCTAAATTTATATTCATTGGAATAGTGGAGTTGAGATATCGCTTTCGAGCCCTTACTTTACCTAAATGAAATCACTGATTTTTATTTTCTATATTTTTTTTTCTATTTTTCTATGTCTCTATAATTAGATATCTATATAATAATTATATACTGAATAATAAAGAGGTATAAAGAGAGGGCCCTTTTTCAAGCCTTACTGTTTTTGTGTAATATAATCTAGTAATTATCCTTTTTCTTTCAATTTGGGGAGATGGCTGAGTGGACTAAAGCGTCGGATTGCTAATCCGTTGTACGGGTTTTTCGTACCGAGGGTTCGAATCCCTCTCTTTCCGCTTTAGTCAATGACTTGGTATTTTTTCTTTATCTTTCAATTTCTCTTTCAACGAGTCTTTTTTTTTATTTCATTTTAATTAATAGTTAAAAATGTGGAATAAATAAAATCCTAAGAACATTTTAAAATCAAGCAAGGAAAACAGAAACTTTATTGTTATTTTTTATTCTTCACGTCCAGGATTCCGTCCTGGATCATTAGATAGGAATCCGAAGATAAAGAGAGAAACAAAGAATACCACTACTGTGTAAACAAATAGTTTAAGAGTAAGCATTACACAATCTCCAAGATCATTTTTTTTGGAAAAAAAAGATAATAGATTCTCCATTTTTATACCACTTATTTTGACACCACGAAATTATTTTTCTAAATCTATAGAAATAAAAAAGAATTTTCAGAAATTCATTTGTAATAAGAGTCAAGTCTTTCATTACCAAAAGCTTTTTCATACCCGCAATTAGATATTGCGGAGAAATCTACTAGGTTCTTTCACTGTAAAAAAGGGTCCGAATGAGGAACTGGGGGGAGCCCAGACTTATTGTGGCGATCCAAGAATTTCATTATTTGAATCGAAGGGTTATACTATAAGACTTATCTGATCTTATGAATTGTTAGAATTTTTTTTTTTAAGAATAAATCATGAATTTTTCTAGGACCTTATTAAAGATCTCATCGAAAACTTACAGCAGCTTGCCAAACAAAAGCTAAGAGAAAAAAGAGCAAAGGTATTACTGGCATAAAATCTACGATTGGATTCAAAAAAGCATAAGCCTCGGGCAATTTTGAGAAGAAAAAACTACTTGAAGAAAGAGCAGAATTAAGACAAATACAGATCAAACTAAAGATATTAAGCATAACAAACATTTTTTTCTTTGTTCTTGAAGATAATTGTATTTATTTTGATTGAGTTATTAATATGATGAGTTCTTAATATGAGTTATTATAATCTTATTTTTTTTTTTTGAATTAACCCAATCAAAAATCCTTCAATTCTCAAATCAAAAGAGAATAGACAAAACCATACTTTCATACAATATCTTAATTGAATTGTATGTAATGATCAATAAATGTCGTTTAATTCTCTATCTAAATGTCTCAAAATCCTAGCAACACTCTAATCTATTCTATATAGATTTGGACTAGAATTGACGAAGAACTACTATCAATATTAGTCTTTATTAATGTCGAATAGAAATCAAAAATGGGGCGTGGCCAAGTGGTAAGGCAACGGGTTTTGGTCCCGGTATTCGGAGGTTCGAATCCTTCCGTCCCAGAGCATACCTATTATATTATATATATCATATCAGAATATAGATTTTCTATTTTATATCAGAATAAAAGAAAGATTGCCCTTTTTTAAACAACCTTATTTTTTTTTTTAAGAGTAGAATAAGATTGGTTATAATCTGATTTTGCTTTCCTATAATGATTAATTCTTATATGAATTATATCTTTTTCAAAAATAAAAAATCGAATCGTGTTCAAATAACACACAGATGAAATTGAATCTATTTGTATACAGGTAAGAGGTAAGATGAGAGCATAGATTAAATCATATTTCTATTTAATAAGTTAGTTCTTCATAAAATAAAAATACGAGCCATGATTTAATCTGTACTTGTTTTAATTTACATTTATACAAAATAGTAATAGTCTGGAACACTCTAATAGGATTCTTTTTTTATTTAGGATTCATCATCTTCATAGAATTGACGCAGTAGATAGTAGTTAAACGTCAATGTAAAATACCAATTTCAATATATGCGGCTGTCTGAATTTCATTAAAAAAAATCAAGTTACATACGTAACATATGTCTTTTCTTTGAACCCCGTCTTTAAGTATTTTGTGTTTTCTTTTATGAAAAATTGTAAATATATGATATGTACCAATTGAGACAAAGTGTATTCATACATCTTAGTCGCTTTTCCTTAGGAAATAATTGCAGCCGGATTATTGACTCCAAGTCAAATAAACTACGCAGAAAGGAAGCGAAGGCTTATATATATGTATTGTTATCGTTCTATTTCTTCTATTTCATTGATTCATTGAAAACTTTATTTTATTTCAATTGAGTTTTGTGACAATAGATTTGTTATCCCTAAATTTTAAATATTTAACTTTACCCTTTAACATAGAATGTTTCTAATTACTTTCAAAGATATTTGTTTAGTCTACCTGATAGGTATGGGGATCCTCTTTTAATTATGATTTATCAAAAAGAATAACAACCCAAAGCCTCTATTCTATCAGTCTTTATCCACCACCTCGTGAAAAACAAAAAGAATTTACATTTTTTTTTTATGGTTTAATCCGAATATGAATTTTTCTCTATTATTATCAAAATGCGATTTTTACTGTAAAGCCTTATTCAAATAATGTAATGATAGTGAAATAGGAAATTTTTCAATCAATTAAATATTTTTAATAATGTCTTATGAGTCCTTGGTACTCGAATAAGTGTGAAATTGGTGAATCTATTTTAGCAAGTCACCTCAAGATGCAGATTAAAAAAAACTTATTTGTGTTATTTATTAGTTCAATTTTTTTATATTCTAATATTTAGATTATAATTCTAAAGAAAAAATAAAATAATATATTAAAAAAATATTTATTATATTTCTATATATTATTTATTATATATATTATATGGGGTTAAATTTAATTCGTGCTGATACTTCTTGAGAAATTACCCATTCATAAAAGTATGGATTACTATGTACCGAACGAACCAATGATTATTCATGAGTCCATAATGGAATCAATTACATACGGTTTACAGCAACCTACTAGGAAATGTTATGGTAAAACTTCGTTTAAAACGATGTGGTAAAAAGCAACGTGCGACTTGAGGGATATGGTCGTCTGTGGATTCTTACATCCATCATTTTCTTTTTATATTAATTAGATAGGAATGAGGGTGCTCTTGGCTCGACATCGTTTGTTCTGTTTCACTAGAACCCTCCTTTTTGAGGTCGGGGGTTGGGATGTAAATAGTACATGATCTTAATGGAGCTCGAGTAAAAAAAAGTATTGATTCATTTTTTAAGGGAACGGATCTAGGGTTAGTGTTAATTAATAAGTTGAAACAGCTTCGTAAGTATATTTTCCATATAAAAATCGAAAGGATCCAATTTTAAAATTTATAAGTAAAACCTCTTGGAATTGGTAAAACTCTTTCGATTAAAAGTGTATCGCGCAGGAATCAAATCGACCATTTGTATGATTTTTTGATAAAAAGAAATCACAAAAAGGGTATGTTGCTGACGTTTTTTGAAACGATTAAAAATCACCGAAGTAATGTCTAAACCCAATGATTCAAAGAAACGATAAAGAATCCTGGAACAAGGAAATACCACTTTCAGTTGTCTCAATAAATAGATTCTAATTAAGAATCAAAATAGATTCTAAAGACAAAAAAGGTGCGTGGTTAGAGATCGCTCAATAAACGAAATATCTAAAGTAAAGGGTTTCCTTGGGTTATTAGCGAGTTATCCAACTTGAGTTATGAGGATGCGAATACAAATGATTTTCTTTTTCGGATAAGAATAAGGAATAATAAAAAGTACTTAACTCATATTTAATTGATTTGATTATTTTATGGATCCATTTGACATTACTAATTAAAAATTTCAAATTCGATCCGTAGACATAATTTCGAATTTTCTTGAGCCGTATGAGGAGAAAACCTCTTATACGTTTCTAGGGGGGGTATTATTCATCTACATCTATCCCAATGGGTGGTTTATCGAATCGTTGCAATTGATGCTCGATGCCGAAGAGAAGGAAGAGCTCTTCGGAAAGTGGGCTTTTATGATCCGCTAAAGAATCAAACCTATTTAAATGTTCCTGCTATTCTATATTTCCTTGAAAGGGGCGCTCAACCTACGGGAACTGTTCATGATATTTCGAAGAAGGCGGGAGTTTTTATGGAACTTTGCCTTAATCAACAGATTAAATTCAATTAATGAATAGAACAAAAGAGGGGGGGGCGGTAGTATATAAAAGGTTATACAAAGTTATATAAGCCCCCTCTTTTGTTCTATTCATACCTATTTATTATTACTACCAAAAAATGTCTACTACTAAAAAATGTCGTCTTCTATAACGACAAAAATTTATTTTTATTTTAGTGATAGAAATTCATTTAATTTAAGACAGATGAAAAAAAGATCAAATGAATAACCGAAGTAGTTGGATTTCTAAATCCAAAATATTTACATTAGTGCCAATTCAATACAAGTCATTAGTTTTTTCTTTATTTGTATAATTTATATTTTATTATATTAATTCAATATTTAATTTTTTTTTATTTTAATTTATGGTTCTCCACATTGTGTTCTTTTCTTAAGATTTACATTCATATTGACAACAGTGTATCAAACAAATATAATCCGATCATGAATAAATGTATCTATTTCCCCCTGTTCCATCTATGGACTTGGTTTTTTTATTTTACTTTATTTAAACGATGGATTCGTCAGATTTGCTGGGATACGAGAAGCCTTTATTTATTTATTATTTATTTTATTGAAAAAAAAAACGGATAAGATAATAATGGATAAGATACGAACTAAATCCGTGGTAGTACATCAATTTTGACTTAATCCATATCCTTATCTTAATCTAGATTCTTATTTTAGAAGTCAGTGTATTTGCATCTAATATGTTCATTATTTTTTTTATGTTCAGAATCGATTAGCAATATTTTTGCTATTTTACTATATTGGATTTCGGTGTGCAATTAAATCTAATTTTTTATTCCGATTGGATCTACACATTTTTTTTTGGGGGGGGGGGTTGCTAACTCAACGGTAGAGTACTCGGCTTTTAAGTGCGACTGGCAATTTTTACACATTTGTATGAAGCAACGTCTTCGTCGATACTATCTCTAGAGCTTGTAAGACCGCGACTGATCCTCAAAGGAATGAATGGAAAAAGCAGCATGTCGTATCAATGTGGAATTCTGAGAATATTTTATTCTTAGCGGATCGGTTCAAAACTTTGTTTAAATTCTTGACGAAAAAAAATAAAATAAAATGAAATTTTGGGTTAAGTGAATAAATGGATAGAGCCCTATGGCTCCAATTATAGGTAAACAAAAAAAAAGAAACGAGCTTCTGTTCTTAATTTGAACGATTACCCGATCTAATTAAACGTTAAAAATGGATTAGTCCTTGATGCGGGAAATGCTTTTCCCATAAGTGGATCATCTATTTTTTTTTAAATCCTAATTATTAGTAGCTATTCTCCATTAGAGTGTGGGGGTAAATGTGTAGAAAAAGCAGTCTATTGATAAAGATAAAAATCCTTTTTTTCCAAAATCAAAAGAGCGATTGGGTTGAACAAATAAAGGATTTCTAACCATCTTGTTATCCTCGAATGAACATAAACCAATTAAATTAGATGGAAAAGGAGAGGCTAAAGAGTCCGTCGATCAGTCTTATCTGGTTCCGGGGTATATATCTATTTATTTCTTACTATAATATCCTGTTTTGACTGTATCGTACTATGTGTCATTTAATAACCCAAAAGAAATCCCTTATCCCCATCTAATTTTAAATGGAGGAATTTCAAGGATATTTAGAACTCGATAGATTTCGGCAACATGACTTCCTATACCCACTTATCTTTCGGGAATATAGTTATGCACTTGCTCATGGTCATGGTTTAAATAGATACATGTTGTTGGAAAATATAGGTTATGATAATAAATCTAGTTTACTGATTGTAAAACGCTTAATTACTACAATGTATCAACAGAATTATTTGATAATTTCTGCTAATGATTCTAAACAAAATACATTTTTTGGGTACAACAAGAATTTGCATTCTAAAATTCTATCAGAAGGATTTGCAATCATTGTGGAAATTCCATTTTATCTACGATTAATATCTTCTTTAGAAGGGGCAGAAATCGTAAGATTTTACAATTTACGATCCATTCATTCAATATTTCCCTTTTTAGAGGAAAAGTTCCCACATTTAAATTATTCGGCGGATATACTAATACCCTACCCTGCCCATCTGGAAATATTGGTTCAAACCCTTCGTTACCGGGTGAAAGATGCTTCTTATTTGCATTTATTGCGGTTCTTTCTTCATGAGTATTCTAATTGTAACAGTCTTATTATTACAAATAAATCTATTTCCATTTTTTCAAAAAGTAATCCGAGATTCTTTTTATTCCTATATAATTCTTATATATGTGAATACGAATCCATCTTCCTTTTTCTCCGTAACCAATCTTCTCATTTACGATTAACATCTTCTGGAGTCCTTTTTGAACGACTCTGTTTATATAGAAAAATAGAACATTTTGCCGAAGTCTTTGCTAATGATTTTCCGGTCATCCCATGCTTTCTCAAGGATCCTTTCATGCATTATGTTAGATATCAAGGAAAATCAATTCTGGCTTCCAAAGACACACCTCTTCTAATGAATAAATGGAAATCTTACCTTGTCAATTTATGGCAATGTCATTTTGATGTATGGTCTCACGCGGCAAGTATCCGTATAAACCAATTATCCAAGCATTCCCTCGATTTTTTGAGTTACTTTTCAAGTGTTCGACGAAATCCTGCAGTGGTGCGGAATCAAATGCTAGAAAATTCATTTCCACTAAAGAATGCTCCCAATAAACTCGATACAATAGTTCCAATTATTCCTCTGATTGGATCATTGGCTAAAGCGAAATTTTGTAACGCAGTAGGG